CCATTAGACAATGGACGCTTTTCATTACGACTTTTTCTTTAATTCATTACTCATTAGAATTCATTAATGCATTTTTGAATGCATTCAATTAAAAAAAGGGAGCGGAGCGGGTAGCGGGAATCGAACCCGCATCGTTAGCTTGGAAGGCTAGGGGTTATAGTCGACGTTGATTTTTTTTAACGTCTCTAATTCAAAACCGAACATGAAACTTTGATTTCATTCGGCTCCTTTATGGAAGATGGAGAAATTGCCAGAGTGGTAACAAAAAAATGAACCCATAACATCTATGTCAGCTTTTGCCTTCAGGCAGTAAATGAAAAAGTACTTGCTTTCTAGATGATCCCTCTAGAAGATGACTATTCTAAAAGTCTTTCTAGTTACTTCGTTCTCTATTTCTATTTTATAGAATCTTGAGGAGAAACATTTTGTTTCTACCGAGCTAAAAGAATACGCCGATCGATGCCTTTAGTAAACTAAAGTTGTCGTTTTTTAGCCATTTTTGTTTTTGCTTCAATGTCCTTTCTACAAATCAAAAATTGAAGATTTAGTTACGATTAAAAATTTATATTTCTATCTTCATCCATGGATTCTTTTTCAAAACCAATTCTGTTTCATAATTTAATAATCCAAATCCAAAAATTCAATTAATAATTTGAATAATTAATCAAATAAATAATCGACCCTTAGATTAGATAAAAATTACGAGAATTGAAAATTATCCTCAAATTTGTCATTGAGAGGGAAAGGATTAATTCCTTTTATGAAATAGAGTTTTTTATCGGATTAGGAATCAAATCGAAGGATCCCTTAACTTTTAAAGAACGAATCACACTTTTACCACTAAACTATACCCGCTACAATGCGATTATTGTATGGAAATGGAACTTTTGTCGAATAACGAAATTTAACGTAATCAAGAAAAGAAAGGAGGATAAAATAATAATTCAAAATGAGAGTATTAAACTATTTTCGGAGGAGATTCCGAAACGAGATTTAAATACCTAAGCACGAAGTTCTATTTTTGGGCAGAGAGTTTTGACGGATACGTTTCAACAAAATAGCTAAAGTCATAATAGACGAATTGTGCAAGAATCTATAGTTTTCTTTTTTTTAAGAAAGGATAATCAAAAGGGCATTTTGATTCTATATCGAAAGACTAGAAACATGCCTTTTTTTGTTCTTGCTTTAACAAGCATTTTTTTCTTTCTATCTATTACTTATTTCTATCTATTCTCTATATATATATTATTTATTTCTATATCTATTTCTAATATATAATATATAGTAGTAAAAGCTTATTAATATTTAGAAAAAAATATAGTAGTACTATAGTAAAATAGTAAAAGTAAAACAAAAAAGGAACTAAAAATTTTTCTATCTATGATTCGTTGAATTAAAAAAAGGCCCGGCGAGGGAATGACCAGGCCAGGCCGTGCGTGGGAATAAAAGGCCTTTCGCGAGAAGTATTTTTGGTTTTCTTTATATTGATTGAACGAATCGAATCCTTAGTTGAGTTGGAGTTTCGGATAAACCTTGTAGTGTATCTATTTCTATTTTTTTTTTAACTTATAATAATAATATAATAATTAAAAAGAAAAAAATAATCTAATTAAATAATAGAATTAATATTAATAATAATATATTTATTCTAGTTATTTTTATTCTATATGTATTTTTTTATATTGAAAACCTAGAAAAAAGATTTTTAAAATGGCACGTTATGTGTAATCTAACTATAGTAATTAAGTCATTAGTAATTCTTTTTTGTAATTGGAGAGATGGCTGAGTGGACGAAAGCGTCGGATTGCTAATCCGCTGTACGAGTCATTCGTACCGAGGGTTCGAATCCCTCTCTTTCCGTTTCTGTTGATGATTTACTATTTTTTGATCTTTCGAATTTCTTTTCTTGAATTCTTATTTTTTTATATTTTCTAAAAAAATAAGACACTAAAAAAAGTAAGGAAACTTATCTTTTATTCTTCACGTCCAGGATTACGTCCTGGGTCATTAGATAGAAATCCAAAAATGAAGAGAGAAACAAAGAATATCACTACTGTGTAAACGAAGAGTTTGAGAGTAAGCATTACACAATCTCCAGGATCTTTTTGTGTAAAAAAGAGAATAGATTCCCCCATATATTCTATCGTCGCGAGTTAAAGTAGTCTCTGGAAAGAAAAAAAAGAAAAAATGTAATTCATTTGTTAATTTGTTAAGTGTTAGGAGCCTCCCTTTTATCAAAAATAAACAATCGCTTTCCTACCCACAATTTTTTGGAAGACCGCTCTTCACGTAAATTTTTGTTAGAACACTAAAGGAAGTGATTCCCATCTTTCGAGGCTATCCAATACTTTTTATATTTGAAATTTGAATTGAGAGTTCATACTATAACTATAAAACCTATCTGGTCTTTTCGATAATATAACCATATTAGAAATTTTTCTCGAAAAAAGCATTTTCTAAGACGATATTTGAAATCTTATCGAAAACTTACAGCAGCTTGCCAAACAAAGGCTAGTAGAAAAAAGAGTAGAGGTATGACTGGCATAAAATCGACGATTGGGCTCAAAAATGCATAGGCCTCGGGCAATTTGGCGAATAAAAAATTACTCGAAGAAAGGGTAGAATTAAGACAAATACAGATCAAACTAAAGATATTAAGCATAGCAGACATCTTTTTTTATTGAAGATTATTGCATTTTGATTGAGTTATTGATATAAGATAAGCGAAAAATGAAGAAAGCAAAGTCGATCAAAAATCCTTTCGTTTCTTTTTTTTGAACTTACTCAATCAAAAACTCTTCCATTCTCAAATAAAAAGAGAATAGAAGAAATCATACTTTCATACATTATCTTAATTAAATTATATGTAATGATCAATATATATATGTAATGATCAAGAAATTAAGTTTCATTCTATACCTATCTGTGTGAAAATCCAAATAACAATCGACTGGATTCTATAGAAATTTTGGCTGGAATTGACGAATAATCAATAACAATATTAGTGTAGAGTAGAAATCTCAGTGGGGCGTGGCCAAGTGGTAAGGCAACGGGTTTTGGTCCCGCTATTCGGAGGTTCGAATCCTTCCGTCCCAGAGAATCTGGATTCTATCCAAAATTTTTTTTGACCAAGGTACTTTTTGTAATAAAAAGCGTAGTTTTCTATTATTCTTAATATTATCTTAATATTATATAATATTATATAGAGTATATATAGATAATTATATAATATTAATATATATATAATATAATTATAAATTATATATAATATTAATATAATTTTTTTAATTTTCTTCTTCTTTTTCTTTCGCTTTTTTACTATTTTTTAATATTTTATACTTGAATATATATTTATATATATAACATAACTATTTAGAATTCTCTTTCGAACCCCAACGACTAGAATCTATAACTATAATCAATATAAAATAGATATAGAAAACGAATAAAATCAAATTAGATTAGATAGAATTAAATAAAATAAAAGAGTTCATATCCGTCTTTAATGTAAATAAAAAAGAACGTAAATAATAGAATCTTATATATTGAATCGATAATCTTTATTTAATATAGAATAAAGTATAGATTTCTATGTACGTACCTGCCTAAATCAATGACTATTCATGATTCCATAATTGAATCAATTGTATACCGGTTCAAAATTTGAGGAATGTTATGGTAAAACTTCGTTTGAAACGATGTGGTAGAAAGCAACGCGCGACTTGAAGGACATGATCTGATGTGGATTTTTATATCCACCATTTTATATAAAAAGGTGCTCTTAGCTCGACATCCCCTGTTCTGTTATACTAGTACCCACATTTTTTGTGTTGTAGTTAATTGAAACTAGTACATGATGGAGCTCGAGTAGAAAGTATTGATTCATTTCTTAAGAGTAAGAATCTAGGGTTAGTGTGAATCAATAAATTAGAACAACTTCGTAAGTATATTTTTGACAGCTAAATCGAAAGGATCCAACCCCACCAAGTTTCCAATCCAAAAGGAAAATTTTTTGGAATTGAGAAACCCTTTTCGTTTTCGATAACAAAGTATATTGTGAAAGAATCAAGTGCAAGTGTTTGTATGATTCTTTTCTTTGATAAACAATCGCAAAAGGGGTATGTTGCTGCCATTTTGAAAGGATTAAAGATCAACGAAGTAATGTATAAACCTAATGATTTAAAGTAAAGAGATTGCGAAACAAGGAAAGGCCCTTTTCATTCTCAATTGTATCAACAACTGGATTAGAATGAAGAATTCCAATAGAGGTTAAATAAGCCAGACAAAAGGGGGGTTAGAGACCACTCAAAAAATATAAATGAAATTTTTCTTTTGAGTTATTTGAGAGTTATTTAACTTGAGTTATGGGTGCAAATGGTTTTTTCCGGAAAGAAAAAGAAGAGTAAAAGGGGGCTTAATTCTTAGTCTAATTAATTTGATGGTTTTATGGATATGGACCTTTGTCTAATTAATTTGATGGTTTTATGGATATGGACCTTTTTGCCATTAGAAGTTTATACTTGAAAAAACAGAAGAAATCCTTTTTCTTGAGCCGTACGAGGAGAAAACTTCTTATACGTTTCTAGGGGGGGTATTGTTCATATAATCTATCCCAATGAGCCGTCTATCGAATTGTTGCAATTGATGTTCGGTCCCGAAGAGAAGGAAGAGATCTTCGTAAAGTTGGTTTTTATGATCCGATAAAGAATCAAACGTATTTAAATGTTCCCGCTATTCTATATTTTCTTGAAAGGGGCGCTCAACCTACGGAAACTGTTTATAATATTTTAAAGAAAGCAGAGGTTTTTAAAGAACTTCGCCCTAATGAAACAAAAGTCACTTAACTTAATTAACTTAATTAAATAGGGACTTGAGCGATTCGTATGTATATAGTTTGTCTAGAAAAAAGATCAAGTGAACAAAGGAAGAAAGTTTTATATTGATATTGCCCAACTCACTAACAGTAGGAGTTGGAGCTAGCAAGAGAAAATTCTAAGATTCCTTTCAATTGGATAGTTTTCTTTGGAATTATACTCAAAAAATAATTAATTGTTTGACGTATAGGTATAATTTTCGATTTACATTCTTTACTTTCTAATCATGTACCTTATTTAGATAGTGCCAATCCAACAAAATTCTTTATTTATTTTTGTTATTTTTTTAACATACATATTGACAAGAGTGTAGTGAACAAATATAATTCAAGTGTAAATGGATCCATTTTTTTCTATTTTTTGTCTTACATACAAAAAACAAGTTTTGTTTTTTACTTGATTTTAATTTCATTTTAAATTTTAAATTTTATATAAAACCAAGTTTTTTATAAGAAACTGGATAGCTAATGGAAAAAAAGAATCTCTTCAAATGAAAATATAGAGCAAGAAAAGAAATAAAATAGAAAATCTATAGAATGTAATAGAATGTAGTGGATGAAAATATCTAAGAAGTGGTCTAAGTTTTTTATTTGAACATTTCTTGTATTGTCAGTTGATCTTTTTTGCCTTTTTGCTAATTAAAATTTTGGGTTGTTTGGTTGTTTTGTAGAATTTTTTTGATCTCGACTGTATCTATAGACTATACGCTCTTTGGGTTGCTAACTCAACGGTAGAGTACTCGGCTTTTAAGTGCGGCTAGGTTCTTTTACACATTTGGATGAAGCAAGGGATTCGTCCACACCATCGGTAGAGTTTGTAAGACCACGACTGATCCTGAAAAGAATGAATGGAAAAAATAGCATGTCGTAGGAGAATTATGAAACAATTTCGTTCTTATTAGCTCGGTACAAAAACTTTGGTTGAATTCTTAGAACGAAACGAAATGAATTCTTGGGTCGATTGAATACATGGATCGAGCCTTAATGGCTCTAATTGTAGGGAAAGAAAAAGAAACGAGCTTATGTTCTTAATTGGAACGATTACCCGCACTAATTAAACGTTAAAAATAGATTAGTGCCTGATGCGGGGCGGCTTTTCCAGGAGTGGATTACCGCTTTTTTAGTGAATCCTAACTATTAGCCATTTTCTTTTCTAATTTGAATGGAAAAGGGAGATTAATGTGTAGAAGAAACAGTATATTGATAAGGATACTTTTTTTCCAAAATCAAAAGAGCGATTGAGTTGAAAAAATAAAGGATTTCTAACCATCTATTTTATTATTCTATAAATTCTATAACTATATAGATTATATAGATATAGGAACGAAACCAATTAGATGGAAAAAAGATAGAGAGTCCTGAGTTTACCTCTTTCCGAGGGATCTATTCTTTTGTACTAGAATACCTTGTTTTGACTGTATCGCACTACGTATCATTTGATAACTCAATAAACCCTCTACTTTTCGTTTCTGGTCACATTTTAAATGGAAGAATTTAAATGGAAGAATTCCAAAGATATTTAGAACTAGATAGATCTTGGCAAGACGATTTTTTATACCCAATTATCTTTCAGGAATATATTTATGCACTTGTACATGATCAGGATTTAGGTTTAAACAGTTCTATTTTGTTGTCAAATAAAAAAAAAAGTTCTGACACAAAATACAGTTTACTAGTTGTAAAACGTTTAGTTATTAGAATGTATCAACAGAATTATTTGATTCTTTCTGTTAATGATTCTAACAAAAACGAATTTCTTCTGCCCAAGAAAAATATCTATTCTCAACAGATCTCAGAGGGATTTGCAACTATTGCGGAAATTCCCTTTTCTATGCGATTAATATCTTCCCTAGAGGGAAAAGAACTAAAAACATCTCAAAATTTACGATCAATTCATTCAATATTTCCTTTTTTAGAGGACAAATTTTTACGTTTAAATTATGTGTTAGATATATTGATACCTCACCCTGTCCATTTGGAAATCTTGGTTCAAACTATTCGTTACTGGGTACAAGATACCTCTTGTTTGCATTTATTACGATTCTTTCTTTATGAGTATTGTAATAGTGTTATTACTCTAAAGCGGTCTGTTTCCCATTTTTCAAAAAAAACGAATCAAAGATTCTTATTGTTCCTATATAATTCCTACGTATGTGAATGCGAATCCATCTTCGGTTTTCTCCGCAACCAATCCTCTCATTTACGATCAACATCTTACGGAGCATTTCTTGCACGAGTTTATTTTTACCTAAAGTTAGAACCTTTTATAAATCTAAAAGTATTTACTAAGAATTTTGGGGTTATCCTGTGGTTTTTCAAGGATCCTTTTCCGCATTATGTTAGGTATCAGGGAAAAGGGATTCTGGCTTCAAGGGGGACATTTCTTCTGATGACTAAATTTCAATATTACTTTGTCAATTTCTGGCAATATAATTTTTCCCTGTGGTTGCAAACAAGAAGAATCTATATCAATGAATCATCAAATCGGCCCATGGATTTTATGGGTTTTCTTTTAAGTGTACGACTAAACCCGTTCGTGGTACGGAGTCAAATGTTAGAAAATTCATTCTTAATAGATAATGGTATTAAGGAGTTTGAGACCCTAGTTCCAATTATGCCTCTAATTG